ATTAAATAATTTATTTTAGTAATTTATAAAAAAAAAATTTTTGTTTTTACAATGAAAATGTAATGTTTTTATTAAACTATATAAATAGAAATATAAATGGAATTTAACCATTAAAATAAAAAGTTAGCAGCTTTTATTTGATCTACATATTTCTTTAATTGGAATATTTATTCAATTTTATCATTAACAGTGATATACCTCTATTTTGGTTTCAATTAATAGAATAAGGGTAAAATTACCTAAGGTTAGGTCGAAACTAAATGCAATAAATCGCTTCATATTCAAGGTAAATTGAATTAATCAATTATTTTTGAATGCAAATCAAATGTTATAAATTTAACTATAACCCTAGTTTGATCAATTTAGTATTCCTTGATTTCATTCATGATAAAGACCTAATAAAAGAATGAGAATAAATACAATTGAAGTAATTGATCATATTATTAGATTAGAGAAATTTATAATTAAAATTATTGGTAAAATTAAAGCAATTTCTACATCAAAAATTAAGAAAATGATAGTAATTAGAAAAAATTTTAAAGAAAATGGTAGTCGAGAAGAAGATATTGGGTCAAATCCGCATTCAAAAGGGGAACTTTTTTCTCGATCTCTTAATCTTTTTTTTGATAAAATAGTTGCTAGTAATATTACAATAATTGATAAAGAAAAAATAATGCAGACTATAATAGTGATAGAAAAAATTATTTATATTATTATTATAATAAACCTTATGATTGGAAGTCATATATACTTTTATACTATATAAATAAGTTATCCTCCTCATCAATAAATTGATACATATAAGAATAATCAAACAATATCTACAAAATGTCAATATCATGCTGCTGCTTCAAATCCAAAATGATGGTTTTTTGAAAAATGATTATTTAAATGTCGAATTAAACAAATTAATAAGAAAGTAGTTCCAATTAATACATGCAATCCATGAAATCCAGTTGCTATGAAAAAGGTAGAACCATAAACAGCATCTGCAATTGTAAAAGGTGCTTCAATATATTCATATGCTTGTAAAATAGAAAAATAAATTCCTAATAAAACTGTAAAAAATAATCCTTGAGTAGTTTGTGAAAAATTTCCTCTTATTAAACTATGATGAGCTCATGTGACAGTAATTCCTGAAGCTAATAAAATAGTTGTATTTAATAGAGGAATTTGGAAAGGATTAAAAGGAATAATTCCTAAAGGAGGTCAAGTTGCTCCTAATTCAATAGCTGGAGATAAACTACTATGAAAAAAAGCTCAGAAAAAAGAAGAAAAAAATAATACTTCTGATAAAATAAATAAAATTATTCCTCATCGTAATCCTGTTGTTACAGGGTATGTATGAAGTCCTTGGAAGGTTCCTTCACGAGATACATCTCGTCATCATTGATAAACAGTTAAAGTTGAAATTGTTATTCCTAATAAAAGTAATGAACTATCATATTGATGAAATCATTTTACAATACCTGATACTATTGTTATTGTTCCGATTGCTCTAGTTAAAGGTCATGGGCTATAATCTACTAAATGGAATGGATGGTTTGAGTGTGTTGACATTTATTTAAATTACTTCTCTAGAATATAATGTACTTAAAACTGCAAATACATAAGATTGAATAATTGCTACTGCTGATTCTAGAACTAATAATAAAATTTGAGTAATTAGTAAAACTGTAACAATTATATAAGATAATGATGGACCTGTATTTCCTAGTAAAGTTAATAATAAATGACCTGCAATTATATTAGCTGTTAATCGTACTGCTAATGTTCCGGGACGAATAATATTTCTAATTGTTTCAATACATACTATAAAAGGTATTAGAATAGCTGGCGTTCCTTGAGGTACTAAATGAGTAAACATATGTTGTGTATGATTTAGTCATCCATAAATTATAAAGGCTAATCATAAAGGTAAAGCTAAAGTTAAAGTTAATACTAAATGACTTGTACTTGTAAAGATATAAGGAAATAATCCTATAAAATTATTAAATAGAATTAAACTAAATAATGAAACAAAAATTAAAGTTATACCTTTTTGATTGGGGTTTCCTAATAATGTTTTAAATTCTTTGTGTAGTGTTAATAAAATATTATTTCAGATAATATGATAACGTGAAGGTAAAAATCAGTATATAGAAGGAATTATTAATAATCCAATAAAAGTACTTAATCAATTTAATGAAAGGGTGAAAATTCTTGATGAAGGGTCAAATACAGAAAATAAGTTAGTTATCATTTTCAATTTATTGAATTAACTGAAATTTTATCAGAAGATTTAAATGAAGGTGTTGGAGGTAAATAAATAAAATAGTTTATTACATTAAATAAAATAAAGATTATTGAAAATAATAAAAATAAACTTAATCAACTAATAGGTGCTATTTGAGGAATTAAAAAATATTAAATAGATTAATAATTTTAGTTTGACATACTAATGTTATAAGTTTAACTAANTTTTTTTTTTTTTTTTTCATTAAAAGTAATTGCTAGATTACTATAACATGGTTTAAGAGACCAGTACTTGCTTTCAGTCATTTAATGTTAATTTATATTAGAAATTCATTTAATAAAAAAATTTATTGGTACACTTTCAATTACAATAGGTATAAAACTATGATTTGCTCCACAAATTTCTGAACATTGCCCAAAAAATAATCCTGGTCGATTAATTAAGAAGTTAGTTTGATTAATTCGTCCAGGTGTTCCATCAATTTTTACTCCTAATGAAGGAATTGTTCATGAATGAATTACATCAGCTGATGTTACTAAAATTCGAATTTGAGAATTTATAGGTAAAACAATTCGATTATCTACATCTAAAAGACGGAATCCATCTGTTTTTAATTCATTTGTTGGGATTATATATGAATCAAATTCTACATTTAGAAAGTCAGAATATTCATAACTTCAGTATCATTGATGACCAATTGATTTTAATGTAATAGAAGGTTCATTAATTTCATCTAATAAGTATAATAATCGTAAAGAAGGAAAGGCAATAAATAATAAAATAATTGTAGGTAGAATTGTTCAAATTACTTCAATTGTTTGTCCATGTAGTAAGAATCGGTTTGTGTAATTGTTAAAAAATAGTATAATTATTATATAACTTACTATTACTGTAATTATAATTAAAATTAATAATGTATGATCATGAAAAAATGTTAATTGTTCTATTAAAGGAGAAGCACTATCTTGTAAACCTAAATTTGCTCATGTTGACATTTATTTTCTAATAAAAGTAAAATACTTTATATATGGAGCTTAAATCCATTGCACTAATCTGCCATATTAGAAATTAGATAAAAGAGGTAATTCTGAATATCTGTGTTCTGCTGGTGGTGTGTTTTGATATCATTCAATTGATGAATTTAATTGTATAGGATAAATTGCTTGTCGTTGCTTAATTATTCTTTTTCAAATAATAACTATAAAAAAAATAATTCCAATTAATGAAATAGTTGATCCAATAGTTGAAATAACATTTCATGTAGTATAGGCATCTGGGTAATCAGAATATCGTCGAGGTATACCAGCTAATCCTAAAAAGTGTTGTGGGAAAAAAGTTAAATTTACTCCAATAAATATAATTACAAATTGACTTTTTAGTCATTTGGTATTTATTGTTAATCCTGTAAATAAAGGATATCAATGAATAAATCCAGCTATAATAGCAAATACAGCTCCTATAGAAAGAACATAGTGAAAATGAGCAACAACATAATATGTATCATGTAAAATAATGTCAATTGATGAGTTTGCTAATACTACACCTGTTAATCCTCCAACTGTAAATAAAAATACAAATCCTAAAGCTCATATGATAGCAGGAGAATAAACTAATTGTGTTCCATGAAGAGTTGCTAGTCAACTAAAAATTTTAATTCCTGTAGGAATAGCAATAATTATTGTAGCTGATGTAAAATATGCTCGTGTATCAACGTCTATACCAACAGTGAATATGTGATGAGCTCATACAATGAATCCTAATAATCCAATTGCTAATATGGCGTAAATTATTCCTAAAGATCCAAAAGTTTCTTTTTTTCCGCATTCTTGACTAATAATATGAGAAATTATTCCAAATCCTGGTAAAATTAAAATATATACTTCTGGATGTCCAAAAAATCAGAATAAATGTTGGTATAAAATTGGGTCTCCTCCTCCTGCTGGGTCAAAAAATGAAGTATTAAGATTTCGATCAGTTAAAAGTATTGTAATAGCTCCTGCTAAAACTGGTAATGATAATAAAAGAAGTAAAGCTGTAATTACTACGGATCATACAAATAATGGTATTCGATCGTAAGAAATTCCTGTTGATCGTATATTAATTACAGTAGTAATAAAATTTACTGCTCCTAGAATTGATGATATTCCTGCTAAATGAAGAGAAAAAATTGCTAAATCAACAGAAGCTCCACTATGGGCGATTCTTGATGATAAAGGAGGATAAACTGTTCATCCAGTTCCTGCTCCGTTTTCTACTATACTTCTTACTAATAATAAAGTTAAAGAAGGAGGTAGAAGTCAAAAACTTATATTATTTATTCGAGGGAATGCTATATCAGGAGCTCCTAATATTAAAGGAACTAATCAATTTCCGAATCCTCCAATTATAATAGGCATAACTATAAAGAAAATTATTACAAAAGCATGAGCTGTAACAATTACATTATAAATTTGATCATCACCAATTAATGCACCAGGATGTCCTAATTCTGCACGAATTAAAATTCTTAGTGATGTTCCTACTATACCTGCTCAAGTTCCAAATATAAAATATAGTGTTCCAATATCTTTATGATTAGTTGAAAATAATCATTGTTGCGATTAAATGGCTGAAGTTTAGGCAATAGACTGTAAATCTATTTATAAGAATTATTCTTTTTAATCAAAGGCTTTGTAGTCAAGAATGATATTAAAATGCAATTTTAAAGGAATAATTATTATTATTAAAGCTTAAAAGATTTATCTTATATTTATAGCTTTGAAGGCTATTAGTTTATTTAACTTAAAACTTTAAATTAAATAATAAATAAATCTAATAATAAATAATCCAAAAATTGAAATAAAAGAAGAAATTAAATATAAATTTATTATAAAATTATTTCAATAAATATTAAATGTTCAATTATTTTCAAAATAATTTAATATAAATGCTGTATAACATAAACGTAAATAAAAAAATAATGTAATTAGTGTTATAATAATTATAATTGTTAGTATGAATAATTGGTTATTTAATGTTAAATATTGAATTGTTAATCATTTAGGAATAAATCCTAAAAATGGAGGCAATCCTCCTAATGATAATAAATTTAAAAATAATATAAATTTTAAGTTTTTATTGAAAAAAAATAAATTAAATAATTGATTAATATGATATAATTTAAATATATTAAATAGAAAAATTAAATTAAAAGATAGGAATGAGTAAAATAAAAAATAAGTAATTCATAGGGATTCATTTGAATATATACTTATTAGTATTCATCCTAAATGGTTAATTGATGAAAATGTTATTAATTTTCGTAAAGAGGTTTGATTTAATCCTCCTAATGAACCAATAATAATTGATAATAAAATACATCAAAATATTATTGATTTAATAATTAAATAAGAAATTAATATTAATGGCCCAATTTTTTGTCATGTTATTAAAATTAATGCATTAATTCAATTTAATCCTTCTATTACATTAGGGAATCAAAAATGAAAAGGAGCTGTTCCTCTTTTTATAAATAAAGAAGATAGAATTATTATATTAATATATGTATTAATATTTGTATAATTTATAAAATTGTTTGTATATATAAATAAAATAGTAGAAAATAATAAAATAGAAGATGCTAAGGTTTGAGTTAAAAAATATTTTAATGAAGCTTCATTAGATATTAAATTATTTTCTCTTATAAGGGGGATAAAAGATAATAAATTAATTTCTAGTCCTATTCAAGCACTTAATCAAGAATTTGCTGAAATAGTAATTATAGTTCTTATTATTAAAATAAAAAAAAATAAAATTTTAGATGAATTATTAAAAATTAAAAAGAAAAGGATTAAAACCTTTATAAGTGGGGTATGAGCCCAATAGCTTAATTAGCTTATCTTTTTATATTTTAGTGTATGATGCACAAAAGTTTTTGATACTTTTAGGAATAGTTTGATTCTATTAAATATAATGAATGTAATATTAATTACATGATTTACCCTATCAAGATAATCCTTTTATCAGGCAATTCATTATTTTATAAGGATTTTTTAAAAAAAATAAAAAAAAATTATATATAAATTTAATTTATTTAAATAAATAAAATTAGTAAAATTTATATGTATTTTAATAATTTTATTTAATTTTTTTTTTAATTTATATATATATATATATTTATATATATATAAATGTTTAAAAAATTTTAAATTATATTTTAAAAATATAATGAAGAATATATTTTTAAAATATAATTTAAAATTTCATTTATTAATTTATAATATATAAATAATTTATATATATAATATAAATAAACTAATTTATATAAATTTTATTTATTTAATTAATATATCTACATATATATTAAACTTCAAATTAAATACTAAAAACCTAATAATATATAAATATATAATATATTTATAAATATAATACCATTTACATTAATTATATTATATATATTAAATATAGATTATAAATTTATAAATTTAAATATTATCTATATAAATTAAATTTTTTTTGAAGGATATGTAAATAATTTATAGCAATAATAAAATTATTTATATAAATAGATAATCTATATATATATATATATAAAAAAAAAAAAAAAAAAAAAAAATTTATAATTTATAATDAATATTAAAAATTAWAATTATTTATAATTAAATATTAAAAATTATAATTATTTATTAATTTTAGTTATTTAAATAGTATTTATTATTAATTTTAATTATTTATTTAATTATTTTATTTTATTTATAAAATAATTAAATTTATGGGGAATTTATTTGTTAAATTTAAAATACTAAATAGTATATACTAAATTTTTTTATTAATAAGTATTTATTTTAAGATATAATAAATACTATTTTTTATTATTTATTTATTAAATATATTAAAGTATTATTTTATTATAATTATAAATTATAAATTTTAAAAGTTTTATTTTAGCTTGAAAAGTTTATTTTTAATTTATATTATATGTAAATTTTTGTGTGATTTATTATTTATTTTAAAAATAAATAAATTTTATTTATTTGCAATAATTAATATTATTAATTAAAGAAATTTAAAAATAGAAATATTAATTAATATTGACTTAATTTGTGCCAGCAGTTGCGGTTATACAAATAATGTAAATAAATTTTATTAATAGAAGTTAAATATTTTTTTTTATAAAAATAAAATTTAATTTATTAAGTGAAATTTTAATTTAAATTTAATTTTTAATATAAAATTAATTGAAGCTATAAAATTTTAATTAGAAACTAGGATTAGATACCCTATTATTTAAAATATAATTAGATTTATTTGAGTAGTATTAGATATGATCTTGAAACTTAAAAAATTTGGCGGTATTTTAGTCTATTCAGAGGAACTTGTTTTGTAATCGATAATCCGCGATGTACCTTACTTAAATTTGTTAATCAATTTATATATCGTTGTTATTAGAATATTTTATAAGAATAATAATTTTCTATAATTTTAATTAAAATTAATATCAAATCAAGGTGTAGTTTATGTTTAAGTATAAATGAGTTACAATAAAATTTATTTTTGTGGATTTAATTATGAAAAAATTAATGAAATTGGATTTGATAGTAAAATTATAAAGATTAATAATTTGATTTTAGCTCTAAAATATGTACATATCGCCCGTCGCTCTTGTTATTAAAATAAGATAAGTCGTAACATAGTAGATGTACTGGAAAGTGTATCTAGAATCAATTTAAAGCTTATTAAGTAAAGTATTTCATTTACATTGAAAAGATTTTTGTGCAAATCAATATAAATTGATTAATAATTATTTATTAATTTTTTTATTTTTTTTTTATAAATTATTAAAAATAATTATAAAATTTAATGTTTTAGTATATTATATAAAATAAATAATTTTAATAATAGTAAATTAGTATTGTGAAAGAATATTGAAATAAAATGAAAAATTTTTATTTTAAAAGAAAATTTAATTTATTGTATCTTGTGTATCAGAGTATATTAAATAAAAAATAAATATTTTATTTTTCTCGATTTTAAAAGATTTAATAAATTATAAAATTTAATGTGATAAAATTATTTTTAATAATTTATTAGAAATGAAATGTTATTCGTTTTTAAAGGTATCTAGTTTTTTAAGAAATAAATTTAATTTAGTTTTTAAAATTTATTTATTTATTTATTTAATTAAATAATTTTTAAAAAATAATATTTTATGGGATAAGCTATAAAATAAATTTTTATAAATAATAAATAATATTTAAATTTTATATGTTTAAAATTATCAATTTTTATTAAGTTTGTTATAAATTAATTTTTTTAATAAATTATTTATTATATTTTAAGTTTTTATTAAAATATTTATTTTAATTATAAAAATAAAGTAATAATGATATAATTAGTATATTTTAATTTATAATTATATTTTTTAATGATAAGTTTATGTAAAGAATTCGGCAAAAATAATGTTCGCCTGTTTAACAAAAACATGTCTTTTAGAAATTAATTTAAAGTCTGACCTGCCCACTGAAATTTTTTAAATGGCCGCAGTATTTTAACTGTGCAAAGGTAGCATAATCATTAGTCTTTTAATTGAAGGCTGGAATGAATGGTTGGACGAGATATTAACTGTTTCATTTAAATTTATAATAGAATTTTATTTTTTAGTCAAAAAGCTAAAATATATTTAAAAGACGAGAAGACCCTATAAATCTTTATATATAGTTTATTTTAGTTTTTTAGATTAATTTAATTAGGATAATATTTATATATTTTATTGGGGTGATATTAAAATTTAATAAACTTTTAAAATTTAAATCATTAATTTATGAATAATTGATCCATTTTTAATGATTAAAAAATTAAGTTACTTTAGGGATAACAGCGTAATTTTTTTGGAGAGTTCATATTGATAAAAAAGATTGCGACCTCGATGTTGGATTAAGATATAATTTTAGGTGCAGCCGTTTAAATTTAAAGTCTGTTCGACTTTTAAAATCTTACATGATCTGAGTTCAAACCGGTGTAAGCCAGGTTGGTTTCTATCTTTAATAAATTAATATATTTTAGTACGAAAGGATTAAATATATGAATAATTTTATTTTATAGATAAGAATATAATTAATTATTTATTTACTATTTTGGCAGATTAATGTGATAAATTTAGAATTTATAGATGTAATTTATATTACAAATAGTACTTGTTTTATATAGAAATTATTTTATTTTTAGTTATAAGTTTACTATTAATTATTTGTGTTTTAGTAAGAGTTGCTTTTTTAACTTTATTAGAACGTAAGGTTTTAGGTTATATTCAAATTCGTAAGGGGCCAAATAAAGTTGGGTTAATAGGAATTCCTCAACCTTTTTGTGATGCAATCAAATTATTTACAAAGGAACAAACTTATCCTTTATTATCAAATTATATTTCTTATTATTTTTCTCCTATTTTTTCTTTATTTTTATCTTTATTATTGTGGATATGTATACCATTTTTTATTAAGTTGTTTTCTTTTAATTTGGGGTTATTATTTTTTATATGTTGTACAAGATTAGGAGTTTATACAGTAATAATTGCAGGATGATCATCTAATTCAAATTATGCTTTATTAGGTAGTTTACGAGCTGTAGCTCAAACTATTTCTTATGAAGTTAGTTTAGCTTTAATTTTATTATCTTTTGTTTTTTTAATTAATAATTATAATATGTTGAGTTTTTATTATTATCAAATTTATTTATGATTTTTTTTTTTATTATATCCTTTAGTTTTTATTTGATTAATTATTTCTTTAGCTGAAACAAATCGTACTCCTTTTGATTTTGCTGAAGGTGAATCTGAATTAGTATCTGGATTTAATGTAGAATATAGAAGAGGAAGTTTTGCTTTAATTTTTTTATCTGAATATGCAAGAATTTTATTTATAAGTATGTTATTTTCATTAATTTTTTTAGGTGGGGATGTTTTTAATTTTTTTTTTTATTTAAAATTAATATTTATTTCTTTTGTTTTTATTTGAGTACGGGGTACTTTGCCTCGATTTCGTTATGATAAATTAATATATTTAGCTTGAAAGGTATTTTTACCTTTTTCTTTAAATTATTTATTATTTTTTATTGGTTTAAAAATTTATTTGATTAATTTAATTTAATTAATTTTTTTTAGTAAAGTTAATAGAAAATTATAGTTTCTATTTTATGTTTTCAAAACATATGCTTATTCAAGCTCATTAACTAATTTAATTTAATAAGCTATCTCATCATTTAGAAATTAATGGATTAATTAAATAATATAAAAAGTATAAAATTGTTAGTAATTGTCCTACAATAACGTATGGGTTTTCTACTGGTCGAGCTCCAATTCATGTTAATAGAATTACAATTGTTACTATAATTCAGAATAAAATTTGATTAATTGGGTAAAATTCAATTCCTCGAAACTTTATTAAATTATAAAAAGGTATAATTATTAAAATTGCAATTGATATAACTAAAGCAATTACTCCTCCTAATTTATTTGGAATAGATCGTAAAATTGCATAAGCAAATAAGAAATATCATTCTGGTTGAATATGAATTGGAGTAACTAAAGGATTTGCTGGAATAAAATTATCTGGGTCTCCTAATAAATAAGGATTTCAAAGAGTTAATATTGTTAATAATATTAATAATACAATAAATCCTACAATATCCTTATAACTAAAATAAGGATGAAATGGAATTTTATCTAAATTTGAATTTAATCCAATAGGATTTCTTGAACCTGTTTGGTGTAAAAATAAAAGATGAATTATTACTATTGCTAATACAATAAAAGGTAAAATAAAATGAAAAGTAAAAAATCGTGTTAATGTTGCGTTATCAACAGCAAATCCTCCTCAAATTCATTGTACTAAGTCAGTACCTAAATATGGAATAGCCGATAATAAATTAGTAATTACAGTTGCTCCTCAAAATGATATTTGTCCTCATGGTAAAACATATCCTATAAAGGCTGTTGCTATTACTAAAAATAGAATAATTGTTCCTGAAAGTCATGTTGGAGTAAATAAGTATGATCCATAGTATATTCCTCGTCCAACATGTAAATAAATACAAATAAAGAAAAATGATGCACCATTAGCGTGTAATGTTCGTAATAATCAACCATAATTTACATTTCGGCAAATATGATCAACACTATTAAATGCTATACTAATATCAGCTGTATAATGTATTGCTAAAAATAATCCAGTTAGAATTTGAATAATTAAACATAATCCTAATAAAGAACCAAAATTTCATCATACTGAAATATTAATTGGTGAAGGTAAATCAACTAGAGCATTATTTATAATTTTAAATAACGGATGATTAGTTCGTATTGGTTTGTTCATTAGTTCATAGATCGAAGAGGTCCATAAAATAATTTTGTGATTTTTACAGTAGCAATTAGTGTAATTAATAAATAATTAATTAAAAGGATTGTAATTATATTATTAGGATAATTATATAATTTATTTAGATTTAAAGTATTTTCTTGAATATATGAATTAATTTCTATAATAGAAATTATTTCATTATTTATAGAATTAAATATTAAAATTATTTTGTCTATAAATAAAATGATTATAGTTATTAAAAAAAAAATAATAATAGAAATTGTTGTTATTTTTATTGAAAGTGTAAATATTTCATTTGAGGCAAGAGATGTTATATAAATAAATAATACTAGTATACCTCCTACAAAAATTAAAAATAAAATGTAAGAAAATCAAAATCTTTTTGTTATTAATCCTGTAATGCAACAAATTAGTACTGTTTGAATTAAAAGTATTAGTCCTATGTTAATAGGGTGACTTATTTGTAAAAAAATAAATCTAAAAATTAAAGCTGATCTGTAAAGTATAAGTTGTATAATATCAAGAAATAGTTTAAGTTAAAATTTTAATTTTGGAGATTAATGATAAAGAGGTTTCTTTTTTCTTGATGTTTAAAAAGAAATATTTCTTATTTTTGATTTACAAGACCAATGTTTTTGTTAAACTATTAAAACTAATGATAATATTAATAAATTGAGGATTACCTTTTTTTTTAATAATAATAGGAGTTTTTAGTTTTATTTCAAATCGAAAGCATTTGTTATCTATACTTTTAAGTTTAGAATATATTGTTTTATCTTTATTTTATATATTATTTATATATTTAAATATAATAGATTATGAAAATTATTTTAGAATAGTTTTTATGACTTTCAGAGTATGTGAAGGTGTTTTAGGATTATCAATTTTAGTATTAATAATTCGTAGTTATGGAAATGATTATTTTCAATCTTTTAGTGTCTTACAATGTTAAAAATTTTATTTATATTATTAATATTAATTCCATTTTGTTTTATAAAAAATATATTTTGAATGGTTCAAAATATATTATTTTTAATTATATTTTTTTTAATTATTTGTAATTATTATACTAATTATTGAGTAAATATTTCATATTTTTTAGGAATAGATTTACTTTCTTATGGAATAGTTTTATTAAGATTTTGAATTTGTTCATTAATGTTAATAGCAAGTGATTCTATTAATAAATTAAATAATTTTAAAAATTTATTTTTATTAAATGTTTTATTATTATTATTATTATTAGTTTTAACTTTTAGTAGTATAAGTCTATTTATATTTTATTTATTTTTTGAAAGTAGATTAATTCCTACATTGTTTTTAATTTTAGGATGAGGATATCAACCTGAACGTTTACAAGCAGGCATATATCTTTTATTTTATACTTTATTAGTTTCTTTACCAATAATAATTTCAATTTTTTATTTATATAATAATTTAAATACTATAAGTTTTTATTTAATTAATAATTATACTTTTTTTAGTTTTATTTTATATATTTCTTTAATTTTATCTTTTTTAGTTAAAATACCGATATTTTTGGTTCATTTATGATTACCTAAGGCTCATGTTGAAGCTCCAGTTTCTGGGTCTATAATTTTAGCAGGTATTATGTTAAAGTTAGGGGGTTACGGATTATTACGAGTTTTTAATTTTTTACAATTTTTAGGTTTAAAATACAATTATATATTTATTAGAATTAGATTAGTAGGTGGAGTACTAGTAAGTTTAATTTGTTTACGACAAACTGATTTAAAGGCATTAATTGCTTATTCTTCTGTTGCTCATATAAGAATTGTATTAAGTGGATTAATAACAATAACTTATTGAGGAATTTCAGGTTCTTATACTTTAATGATTGCTCATGGACTTTGTTCTTCTGGTTTATTTTGTTTAGCAAATATTACTTATGAACGGTTAGGTAGTCGTAGATTATTAATTAATAAGGGTTTATTAAATTTTATACCTTCTATAACTTTATGATGATTTTTATTATGTTCAGCTAATATAGCAGCTCCTCCTACTTTAAATTTATTAGGTGAAATTTCTTTATTAAATAGAATTGTTAGATGATCTTGATTAACAATATTTTCATTAATTTTTTTATCATTTTTTAGAGCTGCTTATACCTTATATTTATATTCTTATAGTCAACATGGAAAATTATATTCTGGGGTATATTCTTTTAGTATAGGGTTAAATCGAGAATATTTATTATTATTTTTACATTGATTTCCTTTAAATTTGTTAGTGTTAAAATCTGAAATAAGTTTATTATGATTATAAATTTAAATAGTTTATTTAAAATATTGATTTGTGGTGTCAATGATATGAATTTATTCATTTTAAATCGTGAAATATTTATCAATTTGTTCAATTAATTTTGTTTTATTATTTTCTACTAGAATTATTTTATTATTTTTATCTTTTTATTTCATTATAAATGAATTAGTATATTTTTTAGAATGAGAAGTTGTTTCATTAAATTCTATAAGAATTGTTATAACTTTTTTATTTGATTGAATAAGATTAATATTTATATCTTTTGTTTTATTAATTTCATCTTTAGTAATTTATTATAGAAAAGAATATATGTCAGGTGATATTAATATTAATCGTTTTATTATATTAGTTTTAATATTTGTTATATCTATGATGTTATTAATTATTAGTCCAAATTTAATTTCAATTTTATTAGGATGAGATGGATTAGGATTAATTTCTTATTGTTTAGTAATTTATTTTAATAATGTGAAATCTTATAATGCGGGTATATTAACAGCTTTATTAAATCGTATTGGGGATGTTGCTTTGTTATTAGCTATTGCTTGAATGTTAAATTATGGAAGTTGAAATTACGTTTATTATTTAGAATTCATAAAGAATGATTTGGAAATAATAATTGTTGGGGGGTTAGTTATATTAGCAGCTATAACTAAAAGTGCTCAAATTCCATTTTCTTCATGATTACCTGCAGCTATAGCTGCTCCTACACCTGTTTCTGCATTAGTTCATTCATCTACTTTAGTAACTGCAGGAATTTATTTATTAATTCGTTTTAATTTATTATTAACTAATACAGTTATATCTCAGTTATTATTATTATTAGCTGGTTTAACAATATTTATATCTGGGTTAGGAGCTAATTTTGAATTTGATTTAAAAAAAATTATTGCTTTATCTACATTAAGACAATTAGGTTTAATAATGATAATTTTATCTATAGGATATTATAAATTAGCTTTTTTTCATTTATTAACTCATGCTTTATTTAAGGCTTTGTTATTTATGTGTGCAGGGGCTATTATTCATAATATAAATAATTCACAGGATTTACGTTTAATAGGAGGGTTAAGAATTTATATACCTTTAACTTCTTCTTGTTTTAATGTTGCTAATTTAGCTTTATGTGGAATACCATTTTTAGCTGGATTTTATTCAAAGGATTTAATTTTAGAAATTGTTTCTTTAAGTATGTTGAATTTATTTATTTATTTTTTATTTTTTTTTTCTACAGGATTAACTGTTTGTTATTCTTTACGATTAGTCTATTATTCAATGACTGGGGATTTAAATTGTAGTGCTTTAAATGTTTTAAATGATGAAAGTTGAATTATATTAAAGGGTATAATAGGATTAATAATTATAAGAATTATTGGAGGAAGTATATTAAGATGATTAATTTTTTTAACACCTTATACAATTTGTTTACCTTATTATTTAAAGTTTATAACTTTATTTGTTTGTATTTTTGGAGGATTAACAGGGTATTTAATATCAAAAATTTCTTTATATTTTGTTAATAAATCATTAAATAATTATTTTATTAGTATATTTGTTGGTTCAATATGATTTATACCTTATATTTCTACTTATGGTATTATTAATTATTCTTTAAAATTAGGGATATCTGTTGTTAAAAATTTTGATCAGGGATGATCGGAATTTATAGGAAGTCAAAATTTATATAAGCAATTAGTTGATTATTCTCAATTTAATTATTTAATTCAAAATAATAATTTAAAAATTTATATATTAATTTTTGTTTTATGAATTATAATTTTAATAATGTTTTTAATTTTTTTATATTTAAATAGCTTATATTTAGAGTATAACACTGAAGATGTTAGGGAGATTAATTAATCTTTAAATA